TACCAGCTGATCTATCCCGGCCATTGCTGAAGTATCATCCTTATTTTACGAGATTACTTAGGCCTATGTCAATTAAAAGAAACTCAAAACAAAAGTAGTAAATTAAAAAAGTTTTATACCGGGAATTTCTTGGATCTTCGAAAAGAAGACTTTCTAAGTTTTAAAACGAAAAATTATATAGATTCTAAATCATTCAAATCAATATTTTTTTCTCATTTGTACGTGTATGATATACCCCACAAGACTTGTCTATAATAAGAAAAGAATTTTTAGTTTGTAAAAGCGTAGGATGAAGGAAAAAAGATAATGAATTCTTGAAAAACTAAAAAAAGGTAAGGCGTCAACCATACTTTTTGGGGGAGTAGAGTTGGGGATAGAGGGACTTGAACCCTCACGATTTTAAAAGTCAACGGATTTTCATCTTACTATAAATTTCATTGTTGTCAGTATTGACATGTAGAATGGGACTCTATCTTTATTCTCGTCCGATTAATAAGTTCCACCAAGGATCTATCAGACTATGAAGTGAATCATTTGATCAATGAATATTCGCTTTTTTCTTAAACTTCGAGTTGATTCACACCATCTCTACTTAGAAAAAAAATCGAAATCGAGATTCAGGTCGTCATTTTTGAGATCGTTTTGTGTTACCTATATTTATACAAAATAGGTTTTTATCCTTCATCCTTTTTATTTGAAGTTTGGATCTAAGGATTCCTTTATCAACACAAGGTTGTGAACTCCATTTGTTAGAACAGCTTCCATTGAGTCTCTGCACCTATCCCTTTTTCTCGCTTTCTAAACTCTGGTTTGTTCGCGTAAACCAGGATTTGGCTCAGGATCGCCCATTGTTAATTCCAGGGTTTCTCTGAATTTGAAAGTTATCACTTAGTAGGTTTCCATACCAAGGCTCAATCCAATTAAGTCCGTAGCGTCTACCGATTCCGCCATATCCCCTTTTTTGCTTTGAGATTAGGATCTCATTATTATGTCTTTCCACTTTTTCTTATGCCGAAACTTTGGAATTCATTACATCATATATACTTTTTTTATTTCTTTGGTTTCTTCTTTCATTTTTTTAGCCCAATCCATATTGATTTAGTCTAATCAACAAAGATTCTATCGTTTTTGTATTTGCAATTCAATATGGTTATATATTACATAACATATATATGTTATTCCTTATTCTCATCTTTGTCTTAAATTTTTAAAAATAGTCTAACGGTCGATTCTCTTTTTTTTATTAACTTCCATGAAAAGAAATTTATGATTTTTTTTGAAACTTAGAATTATACAATGTGCAGCGGAAAAAGATTATAAGTCTACTCCGTAGATTTTAAATTATAATAATTCTAAAAAATTATATTCGAATATTCATTTCGAATATAAATTCGAATAATTCTATCTATATTATTAAAAATAAAAATAAAAGTATAAAATAATAATAATAGCGTGAGGTTAGAACAAAAAAACAATAATTTCAAATCAGATATCATTTAACTAAAAAAAATATTTATGATCTACTTAAGAGTTTCTTTTTAATAAACTAATGAAATCAAAATTATAAAGTCGATATATTGCTATTAAGGTTATGTTTTATTTATTTAATGATAGTCACTATTTATTTGAGCTATATTTTATTCTAGAATATATAGAATATGATTAATTAATTATAAATAGATAAGGAAAAATATGAATAGATAAATAGATAAGGAAAAATATGAATAGAATAGTTAATTGATACGATATAGTAGTTAATTTGTATGCACGTGCTATTTTATTGGAGCCCGCTTAGCTCAGAGGTTAGAGCATCGCATTTGTAATGCGATGGTCATCGGTTCGATTCCGATAGCCGGCTTTTCCATATTTTTTCGTTTTTTTACATGATTTTTAATGTACTTTCAAAATCAAAGAAGATTGAAAAGACTTTTTTCACCTTTTCCCCGAGTTACCACTCCATTTATATTATGTCATATAAACTTCCATATAGGAATATATATTGGGTAAAAGAATTAGACCCTTGCAAAATAAATCAAGAAAAAAAGGAAAATTTTTATGATTTATTTTTTTTATATATTGTATATACAATAAAAAAAATCTGTATATTGAAAAGAATATATCTTCTTACTCTTTGTATTCCACTAGTTTATTGGAGTGGATTTCACGTCATTTATCATTATCATTTAGTTCAGTTTTAATTTTGTTTTGTTTTGTACAATTTCAATAAAAAAAAGGAGTCTTTATGTCACGTTACCGAGGGCCTCGTTTTAAAAAAATACGCCGTCTGGGGGCTTTACCGGGACTAACTAGTAAAAGGCCTAGGGCAGGAAGCGATCTTAGAAACCAATCGCGCTCCGGAAAAAAATCTCAATATCGTATTCGTTTAGAAGAAAAACAAAAATTGCGTTTTCATTATGGTCTTACAGAACGCCAATTACTTAAATATGTTCGTATCGCCGGAAAAGCCAAGGGGTCAACAGGTCAAGTTTTACTACAATTACTTGAAATGCGTTTGGATAACATCCTTTTTCGATTGGGTATGGCTTTGACTATTCCTCAAGCACGCCAATTAGTTAACCATGGACATATTTTAGTTAATGGTCATATAGTTGATATACCAAGTTATCGCTGCAAACCCCGAGATATTATTACAGTGAAGGATGAACAAAACTCTAGAACTTTGGTTCAAAATCTTCTTGATTCATCTGCCCCCGAGGAATTGCCAAACCATCTGACTCTTCACACATTCCAATATGAAGGGTTAGTCAATCAAATAATAGATAGGAAATGCGTCGGTTTGAAAATAAATGAATTGCTTGTCGTAGAATATTACTCTAGACAGACTTAATAAACCTAACTTAAGTAAAAAAAATAACTAAAAACAAGAGTTCGGACAACTCCCCTTCGCCCTCCTTTTTGATAAAAAAAAAGGCACAAGGTAAGGGATTTTGTCGGGGAATCTTTTTCCTATTCATGTATCATAGATTGGTAGGGAGATTTGGATCCCTTGTTTGCTCTTCCCAGCATATTCCATATCAAAGAAATTAGGAATAGAGAATCTATTTAAAAATAAAAACAAGGTATATTTTAAATAGATTCTTTTTTATTTGGTTTGATACATTGTATTGTGGTCAATCACGTAAGATTGGTGAATTAGTTGAAAGTACGGAAAGAGAGGGATTCGAACCCTCGGTAAACAAAAGCCTACATAACAGTTCCAATGTTACGCCTTCAACCACTCGGCCATCTCTCCGACACCAGGATTATGACTGAGTACCTGGGTGAATAGCGAGTTATTCATCGGTTTTTAGATTATGGTTAATAGATACCTTTTTTGACCGGAAAAAATTGTAAGTAGATAGAAGGTTTTTTTATGAGTCCGCTTTTATGTTAGTTCGTACTATACAATTCCTTTGTTTGTGAGAAAATTTTCTCACAAAAGAAAAGGTAAAGGAAATCAAAAGAGTTATAGAATGGATTATTACCTATGCCAAGATCGCGTATAAATGGAAATTTTATTGATAAAACCTTTACAATTGTAGCCGATATCTTATTACGAGTCATTCCGACAACTTCCGGAGAAAAGGAGGCATTTACTTATTACAGAGATGGTGCGATTTGATTATCATTATTTTTTTTCTCGCCGATTTGGAATAGAAAGAAAAATGAGTATTGAAAAAAATCTACGCTTTTGAAGGTGAAGTTTATAATATAAAAAAAAGCAATCCCTTCTGTCATGTATCCACGATTAATGCAGCCTTAGATGCTTCAATTGTGAATTATAGTATTGAGCAAAAGGTTTTTACCTATGGTTCCCGTATTACAGATCAATCCTACTACACTAATACACGAATAGGAGGCATAGGGGAAGAAGCACTACGCCGAGAAATCAACAACACGAAACCTTTCTTCAAAATGATTCCTTTTCTTTCTTCTTATTCTTCGGGATTGGGACTAATTAAAATGGTTGGAACAATAAACATCCATCTCGTTCGTACTTTGGATACCCGTATAACCATTGAAGACTGTTGAAGTGGCTAATTCCTGGAAATTTAGGGGCGTTGAGAACAAAGAAATTTTTAAAGTTTATTTTTTTATTTTTATCTAGCATGAACCCACTTGGTAGTAAGAAAAGATCTTTTGCAAGAAGGTTGGCTAGGGATTTCTTGTAAAAACATTAGCCCCGCTTAGTTCATAATGACATCAAATTTTTCCATATATTATTTTCATTATGCACCTAAAGGAGGAGCCGTATGAGATGAAAATCTCACATACGGTTCTGAAACGGAGAATTCGTTAAAGCGAATGACGACCGTAACGGATGTCGGCTCAATCTGAAGGAAATTATGCGGAAGCATTACAGAATTATTATGAAGCTATGCGCCTAGAAATTGACCCCTATGATCGAAGTTATATACTCTATAATATAGGCCTTATCCACACAAGTAATGGGGAACATACCAAAGCTTTAGAATATTATTTTCGGGCATTAGAACGAAACCCCTTTTTACCACAAGCTTTTAATAATATGGCTGTGATCTGTCATTACGTGCGACTATCTCCACTATAGAAAAAAAGAACGAACAGCTAGTCAATTAAATACTAGAAACACAAAAAAGGGCTTTCTACATAAGCATCGTACAAAACGATTTTTATCAGCTGTAGCAAAAAAACAAACTTCATAGATCAAATATGAAGTTAAGACTGGATATGCCTAAATACTTTCTTTCTATGGATAAAAAAAGATTTAATTGATAGAGGAAGCACCGTAAAGATCAATTGGAAAGGTTTTGGACCGATACAACAAGAGCTGTTTATTTATATCATAATATGAGATAAATCTTCGGAATCTACTTATGTAATAGAGTAGATCCCCTAAGGTATTGAGCAGCGGTGTAGCATCAGATCCTAAAGACAGTAAGTCTTTTTCTTTTTTTTTGCAAGTATGAAAAAAGTCTTTTTCAAAGATTCTATATAAATTTTAATATGAAAGCGGGATA